GGGGAAAGGGCCCGTTGGGTTCTTAAGAATCATAGTCTTTTTTTTCGTCTAAAAAACAAAGTGGACTTCTTTTCTACCGTTTCAAAAAACTCCATTCTATTTTTTCTGATGATACTTTTGAAAAATAAACTTCATTGATTGATTCAGAACACCTGTTCCTTGATCTTGATAGTATCAATGAGTATTTTCCAAGTTAGAAGAAAGGGGGAATCACTCAATTTCCTGGATTATATATATATATTTCTGTAGATTTGATATCGTACAAATACTTTCGATACTCTATTTACCTATTTATTTTAATATCTCAGAAAAATGGAAATTTTTTATAAGTTCATTGAATAAGTTCTATTTAATCAATAAAATGAGATTCCCCCCCTTTTTTTTGTTTGTCCACTACTTTATTGTACGTAAGAAAATTCTACGTAATAAATCGAAAAAAAAAAAGTTCTGATACATCTGGAAAAGCGAAACCAAGACTAGGAGTTTTAGACGAACAGGATCAAAAATCATTACTCCTTCGACACAAGAAAGGGGTGTAGAAAATTCCTTTTCTTGTGTCGAAGACTAGAAGGACGAATAATGCCTCCTAGTCTTATTTGTTCCCCGCAACTCTAGTTTGTTTTATTACCCGCTTACTTATGCCTTACTTATGCTAATATCTATCCCAATTTTATTCTATTTGAAATAGAATAAAATTGATACATTTTATGACATTGAAATCTGGCAATAGTAATATAGTCGTACTAATTCAATTTGGTTCAATTTGGCTAAAAAAACAAAGAAAGAGATGGTAAAGTCATAAAGTCAAATAAAATAGTCCTCTTCAAACAAAAATCTACCTATTATGACTAGTAATACGGTACAAGGGATTCCCCAAAGCTCATAGAAAAAAAGCAAGTAAATAAAAGGTTTTTCAGAATTTCATTTTTTTGTTTTTTTATCATACATAATTGACAACAACAATTTGGTTCTTTTTACGAACCTGATGTCGATAAATCCACGAGTCTAGAAATTCATTTCGGCCAATTGAACTTTCTCGAACTGTTTCTTTTTAAGAACCAAAAAGATTTGTGCCAAAATAACAGATGCCAAGAAGAACAAAAGACCTTGGACACGTAATGGATCTTGAAGTACTATTTCTGCATCTCCCTGACCAAATCCACCCACATTAGGATTACTTGTTAATGGTTGATCAAATTTGATGGATTCACCCTCTGAAACAAGGAGTTCTGGTCCTGGAGGGATAATATCAACCACTTGACGTCCATCCGATGGATCTGTTATGGTTATTTCATATCCCCCTTTTTCTTTTCGTATGATTTTACTTACTATACCCGCTCCTGTAGCATTATAAACTGTATTGTTACTCTTGCTTCCGTCAGGATAAATCTGACCCCTTCCCCTATTGCCACCTACGTATATAGGATATTTTAAGAAGTGAACATCTTTCTTAGTAGCGGGGTCGGGGGAAAGAATAGGAAAGGCAATTTCACTATATTTCTGACCAGGGACAGGCCCTATCACAAGAATATTTTTTTGATTAGGGCGATAGCTCTGAAAAGACAAATTGCCTATCTTTTCTTTCATCTCGGGAGAAATACGATCGGAAGGAGCTAATTCAAACCCCTCTGGTAAAATAAGAACAGCCCCTACATTCAAACCCCCCTTCTTACCATTAGCAAGAACTTGTTTCACTTGCTTATCATAAGGAATTCGAACAACTGCTTCAAATACAGTATCAGGAAGTACCGCTTGTGGAACCTCAATATCCACAGGCTTATTAGCTAAATGGCAATTGGCACATACAATACGCCCAGTCGCTTCTCGTGGATTTTCATAACCCTGCTGCGCAAAAATGGGATATGCACTTGAAATGGATGTCCGAGTTATGATATATATCATAAGCGATACGGAAATAGATCGAGTAATCTGTTCCTTTATCCAAGAAAAATTATTTCTAGTTTGCATGGTCTAATCATTGATCCGAAAATTTCTACAATAAATTGGGTAGGTCGCTAGTATAGTTCCCTATCCACGATTCTGCTATTTATTGGAATCATTTTACTGGAATACTATAGTATGAAAAGTATGAAAATCCCCCGGATAGAAAGTTTTTAATGCTTATGTAGAACTACAAAGAAAGAAACATTCTAATTGGATTAAATTAATATTGGTGGATCATTTATCAATCATTCATTGAATGATAAATAACTACAAGTGACGGAGATACACGATTTAAATAACGGAAAATCCAATATTTAAAAATAGTATCGAGGATAACTGGAAAGGTGGAAACAAGACCAGATATAATTTGATCATTATGAACAAATCCAAAATCTTTGTAGACAGAACCAATCATTAGTTCCCAACCGTGGGGTGAATGAAATCCGATACATAAATCGGTTAATAAAAGAATCGAAAAAGCTTTTACTGTATCACTTAAGTTATATAGGAATTCCTGAGCCCAAGAGTTAAGAATAACAAGTTCTTCATTACCTAAAATTGAATAACCGCTTAGAATACCAAAACAGATTATATTTGTCGAGAAGTGCAAAATCGTATGGATACGATCCTCGTTGTGTATCTTGATTAATTGGATCGTTTCTTTGTGAATTGCTATAGAAAGCTTTTGTAGATCTGTCTCCGAGTATTCCTTAATTATTTCGTCCAAGAAGAGGATTTCCTCTAATTCTATGAACTTTTCTAGAATACTTTTTTCTTGAATATCATTCAAAAAAATTGCGGATTGACCAGTATTTGACCAATTTGTAACCCAAGATTCCATGCTTTTAGTAAATGAGAGAGAAATCCACCAGGGCAAAAATATTATAGATGCAAGATACAAAAGAGGAGTGAATGTTTTCTTTTTTGCCATTTTTCACCTGTGAATTTTGAATTAACCCACTGACTCTATGTGATCGAATATTTCTTTCAAACATGAGTTCTAGACAAGGTATCAAACCTATGAATCTATTTTAGTTGTAATTTTGTTTGAATCTAGAAACAATACAGAAATAGACTATGACTCCACTTCGAATTTGAATCAAGAAATAATCCAAAATATTGTTTCCAGATATCTCAATTCATCAAATTCCGACCAAGTGTCTCTTTTCGATGAATGACCGAAAGAAGTACTTTAAGAAATGAATATTATTGAGATTTTGAGACGAAAGAACTCCTATTTCGAAAAAATTCCAATGATTCCCCATAGCCAAGAATAGAATAATTGAGAGAAAGATATTGTCATGATCAAACAAATAAGCGGCAAAACAAGACAGAAATGGGCCAGTTATCATTATTAAGAAACCCCATTATTGGTTAGTAAGGAACACAAACGAAAGGATAAAAAAAGGTCGATTGACAAAAAGGAACTAATTTACAAGATATGATTTATCCGCATCTAAAGTATCACTTCCAACAAATATGAAACTTAACAAAAAAAGAGTTTTGTTTTATGGTTGTTCCATATACGTCGGCTTTGGCTCGACTGAACGTTCTGACGAAACTTCAGTTAAGTTATGTTATAGAAAAAGCAGGATTCTTGTATTTTTTCCCTCCTGCTGAGAAAGCATTCGTTCTTCAGCCCAGTTCCTTTTAAAAGACTTCAATTGGTACGCGCAAGAAATAGGCCAATTCCGCGGCTTTTTGTTCAATTTCTCGTGGAGTCAAATTCTCATCAGTGCGAGTCAACGGAATAGCCCCCCGGCCTCTGATGTCCATATAAAGGACACGACGAGCATAAATACCCTCTTTAACTTCTATTCTAACGGATTGAATATCTTTTATGCGGAATCGGAGGAATATGCGACGGTTTTTTCCAGGAAATCCCCAACGAAAAATACATACTATTCCTTTCTTTCTATCGAATCGATCATAACCACTACCTACATTCCAGGAAATTGTGCACCACAAATAGGAACTAATAAAAAGACCCGCGATCCCGTAGAAAGACATCACGATCCCTTGTGGAAAAAAAATGATTTCCTGAGACGGAACAAAAGGTAGCAAATTTCTACCAAGATAACTGGAAATTCCAACCAATAAGAATCCTAATGAACCTAAAAAAACGATAAGGGCCCAGCAAAAATTACTTAGTTTTCGAGACCCCGTTATAAGTTCTATCCATATATGTTCTGATCGCCAATTCATACTTGATCCGATTGCATTTTATTGGAATTGAGAAAATACCCCAAATGGTTTTTACTTTTTTTCTTTCCGAAGGAATTCTCATCAACTAGCACTAGTTTGATGTGAACTAGCACTAGTTTGATGTGAACCTTTAGGAGTAATTCATCAAATTGGTTAGATCTAAAATAATAACATACTCTTCATATAATCCCAATATACATATTGATATACATATAGATCGACCAACTTTACATTTTAGGCATCTGACGATCCTGATCTATTTGAAACTAGCTAGAATTCATTTACCCATAGATCATTTTCTCCAGGCATAAGAGCTTTTTCCTTTCTGTTCGGCGGAAATCACATGTTATACCACATTTCCCGAACTAAATATCTGTGTTATGCTACAAGTGTAAGTTTCAAAAAAAAAACGGATAAGATTGGATTGGGTCTCCTTAGATCTAAACAATCTTGTTTTTTTGAACATGAAGAAATAAAGAAGCCATTGCAATTGCCGGAAATACTAGGCCTACTAAAGGCACAAAAATAGAGGGAAAGTTGAAAGTTGTCATAAAATGGGTACCTCGATTTACTATTTGTACCTGTTATTAGTATTAGTTTTTTATTAGTTTTTTAAAATATCATTTTTTATATTTATACTAATTATAATTAAGAATTGTAATTATTATGAATTCGTAGTTATTATTAATTAATTCAATTTGAAAATTCTTAGTAGAGATATAAGTATCTATATATCTAAGTGAGTATATAGAATAAGTCCAAGGAATGTAGAACTAAATAAATGGACTTATTCATCTAAGCTAACTACTTGTTTGCTACAAATAACAACATGTAACTTAGTGCGCTCTACT